GGTGTATGTGCGACTCGTTCAGATCATGAGCTGGGATAAAAGAAAAGAAAGAAAACCTTTTCTAGTATCAATGATCAGTACCGGGGAATAGGATAGAATAGAAAAAGAAGTCCGTTCAATTCAGTATAAAAAAAAATCTATCCATTCTATTGTGTATGAAATTTATGGTTTCCATTGGTGCAAATCCAATCACCTCAATTTAAGATAAGAAGCAATTCTCCATTGGTAGCAAATGGTTATCCATTAAGCGGAGAAAATCCTACTTAAAAATAAAAACATAAAACTTAGGCCCCTCTTGCAAGAACGGACTAACAGGGTTAGCTACCCAGCCAACTTTCATAATTAAATACCGTTACTGTGTAAGTAGATCTAATCGTGAAAGACCTATTACTAGATAATTCATGGGTAGAGCCAAAGAATGTGAACTATACAAGTTACCAATAACATTGATTAAATGAAGTAAAGGCTCCGGTGTATAGAGAAAACCTCACCGTTTAAGAAGTAACCATATAAACGAAGGAAGCCACTATTTCTTTATCCATTTATATTTTTTATTTATTATATTTTGATACCTAGTAAAATGAAATTTCTTATTTCGAAGTGAAATGTCTAGAAAAAAGAAAAATAGCGGTCGGGAAGGTTATAGTAGCCAAAGTCATTGGAATTTTTAGTTTATACATTGGAAAAAAGCTTTGTTATTAATAGACTAGGAAAGGGAAAAAGAATAACTGAAATAAAGGAAATCTATTAGTTATTCGTCAAAGTTTCATTTATTCAATGACCAGAATTAGACGGGGAAATATAGCTCGGAGACGTAGAACAAAAATTCGTTTATTTGCATCAAGCTTTCGAGGGGCTCATTCAAGACTTACTCGAACAATTACTCAACAGAAAATAAGAGCTTTGGTTTCGTCGCATCGGGATAGGGATAAGCAAAAGATAAATTTTCGCCGTTTGTGGATCACTCGAATAAACGCAGTAATTCGTGAAATAGGGGTATCCTATAGTTATAGTAGATTAATACACGACCTATATAAGAAACAGGTGCTTCTTAATCGTAAAATACTTGCACAAATAGCTATATCAAATAAAAATTGTCTTTATATGATTTCCAATGAGATCATAAAAGAAGTACATTGGAAAGAATCCACCGGAATAATTTAAACGGAGTTCCCCGGAGAATGAACTCCGGGAGGGTAAAGTCAAAATAAATATGATAAAAAAATAGTAAAACTGAATGAACACACTCAAAAAAAATCTTTATTCTTGCCCGATTCTTTTTTTTTTTTCTTACGACACGATAATTAAATCCATATTTTTCATATTTTTCGAACAAAACATCAATCTGCCTTTGAGTTCGGATTTTACTTTTTTTTAGTCAAGTGAAGAAAGAGTAAGCCTATTTATTTCTGGCTCGAAGACCCGCAGTTCTGGTGGTCGACTCGGTTCTTTCAAACTGTTTCTCATTATTAAGAAAAGGTAACAAAGATAAAATACGAGCTTGTTTTATAGCAATAGTAATTAATCGTTGTTGTTTCAAGGTCAATCTATTCACCCGTCTAGATAATATTTTTCCTTGTTCGCTAATAAATCGACTAATTAAACTCATGTTTCTATAATCAATTCGATCCCCCGATTGAATCGGGGGCAAACGCCTACGAAAAGATCGCTTGGATTTAAGAAAAGGCCGCTTGGATTTATCCATAGTTTGTTTAGTTTATTCCTTATCCCGAAAATCCTATTTCGGTCGGATCTAAAATGAATTAGAATAAATAGGATTTGGTTTGTTTATATTTAATTATGTTATATATAGAATATTTAACTATGTTCTATATAGAAATGTAATTTTTACCCTTCCTTGGAAGGGTTACATACAAGTGCTCGGTTCGATCTATTTCTTTATCTCCCCATGAATCATATGTTTGTAACAAAATGGACAGAATTTTCTCAATTCCAATCGATTAGGCGTGTTGTGACGATTCTTTTCAGTAATATATCTGGAAATACCCGTTGATACCTTATTAACACCGTTTCGAACACAACCGGTACATTCCAAAATAACCGTTATTCGGACATCTTTTCCCTTGGCCATGAACCCCCTTTGGATTTTTGATTTACTCAACTCTTCTATTTTCGATCCGAAACGAAGAAGAAGGAAGGAAGGATAAATAGAAGTTATTAACTTGAAATCCAATTATGAAAACTTTCGCTGCAATCAATATACTAAAAAAATTTCTAAACTTTATTTCAAATTCAAATCACAGTATTTCATTTACATTTAAGTACCTTGTATAAGAGTCTTGTCCTAGATCTAGGCCCCACCCTGTTTATTCTACCTCCATTCCTAGTTAATTTTTGAATTGAATAATTTATTTAATTCAAACTTGAACCCAAGTCTCGAAGCTGTTGAATACACCTTTTCTTTTTTTCTCTTTCCTCCCTCTTATTCTAAAAGGAAAAAGGGAAAAAAGAGAAAAAGGGGGCAAAGGATTAGTCACAA